TAATGGGTTTGTAAAAAAGATGGCTCAATAGGGACGAGATAGAGCTGGGTTATTATATCTATAGATATTCGCGAGCATAGATCATATGCTGGTGTTTAAAGTTGATATTTAGTGGGTTTGGTGATTTATATATATATATAAACTTTATTTAGGCCTTATACTCTGGTATATACTTAGTCTTGTTTTTGGGGTTTGGCAGGACACTAATAGGTATATATTCATACTATAGGGTTAACGGGGGGTAAGGGGGGTTTGGTTAAGCTAGTTGTTTATCTATTTAACATACGCGTGTATGCGTGTATGCGCGTACGCAGGTATACGTACGTGTGTGCGTGCGTGTACGTGGGTGTACGTGCGTACGTGTGTGCGTGCGTATACGTGGGTGTACGTGCGTACGTGTGTGCGTGCGTATACGTGGGTGTACGTGCGTACGTGTGTGCGTGCGTATACGTGGGTGTACGTGCGTACGTGTGTGCGTGCGTATACGTGGGTGCGCGTATGTGCGTCCGGTTGAGACCTTAGGGTTTGAGTAATATGTCCTGCGACCATTGACTGAATTGTTCCCGCTTGGTGAGGTGTAAGCCCCCGCATAGTGAATAAGCCCAGCTACATAATATTTGACTGTGTCGAGACTGTTAAGTCATAGCTGAGTCATAGCAAGTTCGCCCCCCCCAAATAAAAAGATACCAAATGCATGACACCACAGTTATGTGTGATCATGGGCTGATTAGTCATTAGTCCATCGAGATGTCCTATTTGAGATAACTGAAGGATTGGAGTTAAGATTTACATGGCCCTGAGGTAAGAACCAGATGCCAGGTATAGTTCCAGAATAGAAACCCCCACGTTGAAATGGGCCCGGAGCGAGAAGAGATTCACGTTCAGGCAAGGGTTGATGGTTTCTCGAGGCTAGGTGGTTAAGCTCTTTCGGACAGTTGAGGTCCATAGAGGAATAGTTGTAGGATAATATGTATGCACGATATATATATATAATGTATTATGTAATGTTATAGATATATGTACATGCCTAATATTCATGGGGACAAGCACTTAATGCACGATATACATAGCAGTATAAAACAACATGTGGTGTACACGTCGTATATGGGGGGGGGTCAGGTAGGGCATATTAAGCAGGTATGGTACTATGTCATGCAATATATGAATAGCGAGGGTTACGGGGTGGATTTGCGGTATTGCAGGGAATAGTTTAAAAAAGAATTTCAGCTTTGGGTGCTGATGGTGGAGTTTTAGCTTCTTCCTTGAAGTCTTGGGGAGGGCGAGTGTTCTCCTTTTCTGGTTTACAAGACCAGGGTATTTTATATACTACAAAGACTCTTCATTTTAGGAGTTGGTTTTCGAGAGTTCCGGAAATGGGTATGAGGATTAGGATGATGGAAAAGTATAGGATGGAGGCTAGTTGACTGATAGTGATGAACGGGTGTTCTACTGGTTGTCCCCCAATTCATGTTAGGGTTAGTAGGTCTGCTACTAGAAGTCAAAATAGGCATTGACTGAGTGGTCGGAATATTATGCTTCGTTGGTTTGAGGTGTGGAGAAGTGGTACGATGGCTAGGATTATAATGGATAATACGAGGGCTAGTACTCCCCCCAGTTTGTTAGGGATGGATCGTAGGATTGCGTATGCAAATAAGAAATACCATTCGGGTTTAATGTGTGGAGGGGTGTTTAGTGGGTTGGCCGGGGTGTAGTTGTCTGGATCTCCAAGAAGATCTGGTGAGAATAGGACTAAAATTATAAGTACTATGAGTATAATCAGGAGTCCTAGGATGTCTTTGATTGTATAATACGGGTGGAACGGGATTTTGTCTGAGTTTGATGAAATTCCTGAGGGGTTGTTGGATCCTGTTTCATGTAAGAATAGAAGATGTACTGCTGCGAGAGCTGAAATAATAAATGGCAGGATGAAGTGGAATGCGAAAAATCGTGTTAGGGTGGCTTTGTCTACTGAAAATCCGCCTCAGATTCATTCTACTAGATTAGTTCCGATGTATGGAATTGCCGATAATAGGTTGGTGATGACTGTGGCGCCTCAGAATGATATTTGGCCTCATGGTAATACGTAACCTATGAAGGCGGTTGCTATTACTGTAAATAGCAGAATAATTCCGATATTTCATGTCTCTATGAAGGTGTAGGAGCCATAATATATGCCCCGGCCTACATGTATAAATAGGCAGATAAAGAATATGGAAGCTCCGTTAGCGTGTATGTATCGAATAATTCAGCCGTAGTTTACGTCACGGCAAATGTGAGTTACTGATGAAAAGGCGGTTGCAGTATCTGATGTATAGTGTATGGCTAGAAATAGGCCTGTTAAAATCTGTAGAATAAGGCATATTCCTAGGAGGGAGCCGAAGTTTCATCAAGCTGAGATGTTAGATGGGGCGGGGAGGTCAATGAATGATTCGTTAACGATTTTGATGAGTGGATGTGACTTGCGGATGTTGGTCATTAAATTCTTATAGTTGAAATACAACGATGGTTTTTCATATCATAGGTCATGGTTAGATTCCATGTGAGAATAATGATAATGTACATTGTATTTATTTTAAGTACTATTTTTGTGGTCAGCTTTGTTAGTTTCTCTTCAAAGCCTTCGCCTATTTATGGGGGTTTTGGTTTAATTGTGGCAGGTGGTGTTGGTTGTGGGATTGTCTTGAGTTTTGGAGGCTCTTTTTTGGGTTTAATGGTCTTTCTAATTTATTTAGGGGGTATACTTGTGGTGTTTGGTTATACCACGGCTATAGCCACTGAGCCTTATCCTGAGGCTTGGTCTTCTAATAAGGCTGTACTAGGAGCTTTAATTACGGGGGTACTGTCAGAGCTTTTAATGGCTTGTTATATTTTAGAGGATGAGGATACTGAGGTTATTTTTGGTTTTAATGGTGCGGGTGATTGAGTGATTTATGATACTGGTGATTCAGGTTTCTTTAGTGAAGAGGCTATGGGAATTGCTGCTTTATATAGTTATGGGACTTGGCTGGTTATTGTTACTGGATGATCTTTACTTATTGGTGTACTAGTTATTATGGAGATTACTCGTGGGAATTAACTAGTAGGACGCTGAGAATTATTGTAATTATGAAGGATAGGAAGTAGAGTTTAATTAGTCCTTTTTGGTTTGATACAGTAGAGGATGACTTCATTTGGAAGTAAGAAATAGTCTTGGGTATTACATTTTCTAGTCAGATAGAGTCTAGTAGCATTGATGCGGATTTTTGGCTTATGTTGAGGTTAGCTAGTGGTAAGGAGCGGTGTATAATAGTTGGGAAATAGCCTAGTAGGTTGGAGAATTTGAAGGAGTCTGATGGGTAGTTAAATTTTAGGTTTTTAGTTACTAGGTTGAGTTCTAGGGCCAGGATAAAGCCTATAATGGTTGCAGCAAGGGCTATTAGTTTTAGGTGATTAGGTATAGTTATTTGTGGGACATTTATTGGGGGAATATTATAAGAGATTAGGTATCCTGCGAAGATGCTTCCTACTAATAGACGTTTGATTGAATTAATTAGTAGTGGGTTATTTTCATTAATTAGGATTATGGAGTTGAAACGGGGTTGTCCTAGGAGTGCAAAGAATATGATTCGAGTGCTGTAGACGGCAGTTAGGGATGTGGCGATAAGGGTTATTAATAGGGCTCAGGCGTTGGAATATGACGTGTTGGCGGTCTCGATAATTAGGTCTTTGGAGTAAAATCCAGTTAGGAAAGGTATTCCTGTAAGTGCGAGGCTTCCTACAATAAGGGAGGTGGTGGTAAATGGTATTGATTTATATAGGCCTCCTATTTTTCGAATGTCTTGTTCGTCGTTTAGGCTGTGGATGATTGATCCTGAGCACATGAATAGTATAGCTTTGAAGAAGGCGTGTGTACAAATGTGTAGAAATGCAAGATGAGGCTGGTTAATGCCAATTGTTACAATTATAAGTCCGAGTTGGCTTGAGGTGGAGAAAGCTACAATTTTTTTGATGTCGTTTTGTGTTAGAGCACATATAGCTGTGAATAATGTTGTAATGGCTCCTAGGCATAGGGTTAGAGTCTGAATTGTTTTATTTTGTTCTATGAGAGGGTAGAAGCGAATTAATAAAAATACGCCTGCTACCACTATTGTGCTTGAGTGGAGTAGGGCGGATACGGGTGTTGGTCCTTCTATGGCTGATGGTAGTCATGGGTGCAGACCAAATTGGGCGGATTTACCAGTAGCTGCTAGGAGTAGGCCGATTAGTGGAGTGTTCAGGTTTTCATGTTGTGTTATGAAGATTTGTTGAAGGTCTCATGTGTTTATGTTAGATAGGAATCATGCCATTGTCATAATAAATCCTACGTCCCCAATGCGATTATAAAGGATTGCCTGGAGGGCAGCAGTGTTGGCGTCTGTTCGGCCGTACCATCATCCGATGAGAAGAAATGATATAATGCCTACTCCTTCTCACCCGATAAATAGTTGAAATAGGTTGTTAGCAGTTACTAAGATAATTATAGTAATGAGGAATATGAGGAGATATTTGAAGAATCGGTTGATGTAGGGGTCTGCATGTATATATCATATTGAGAATTCTATGATTGATCATGTAACGAATAGTGCTACTGGTACGAAAATGATTGAGAAATAATCTAGTTTAAAGCTTATAGAGAGTTTTAGAGTTTGAATTGTTAGTCAGTGTCAGTTAGAGATAACTGTCTCCTGTCCAGAGCTAATGAAAATCATAGCTGGGATTATACTAGTAATGAAGGAGTAAGAAATCGTAGTTTTTACGTAGTTAGGATATAGGTCGTTTTTGTATGCTTTAGTGCTAGTTATCATGATGGGTAATAATAACATGAGCATGGTGGTTAGTGTAAGGGAAGTGAATATATTTATTACTTTTATTTGGAGTTGCACCAATTTTTTGGTTCCTAAGACCAATGGATTACTTCTATCCTATAAAAGTTGAAAAAGCCATGTTATTAGGCATGGGGGCATGAATTAGCAGTTCTTGCATACTTTTTCGGTAAATGAGAAGATTCGAACTTCTATTGTTAGGTTCACAACCTAAAGTTTTATATTAAACTATATTTACAGTAAAGAGGACCTAAGATAACTTTGGGCTTGAGTGATAGGAGTACGAGTGGAAGTAGGTGGAGTACTATTAGAGCATTTTCCCGCGTGAACGATGGTTTGATGTTTTTAGTGTGATATGTATTTTTTCCCCGTTGGGTTGTGATCAATATATAGAGGGAGTAGAGGGCTGTAATAATAATGTTTGTTCCTATGAGAATAATAGTAGTGTTCGATCATGAAAAGGAGGCCATAATTACGAATAGTTCTCCAATTAGATTAATTGATGGAGGCAGAGCTAGATTTGCAAGGCTAGCTAGTAATCATCAGGCAGCTATCAAAGGGAGTAGAGTTTGTAGGCCTCGTGCTAGGATTATTGTTCGGCTGTGCACTCGTTCGTAATTTGAATTTGCAAGACAGAATAGTATGGAAGATGTTAGCCCGTGAGCAATTATTAGGGCTGTCGCTCCTATATAGCTCCATGGTGTTTGGATAAGGACTGCTACAATGACTAGGGCTATGTGACTTACGGATGAGTATGCAATTAGAGACTTTAAGTCGGTTTGGCGTAGGCAAATTGAACTAGTTATAATCATTCCTCATAGTGATAATATTAGGAAGGGGTATGCTATTTGGTTTGTTAAAGGGCTGAGTAGGGTTGTAATACGTATTATTCCGTATCCTCCTAGCTTTAGGAGTACTGCAGCTAGGACTATTGATCCAGCAATCGGAGCTTCTACGTGTGCTTTAGGTAATCAGAGGTGTAGGCCATATAGGGGTATTTTTACTATAAATGCTATCATGCATGCTAGTCATATAAAGATGCTGGATCATGTGGTAGATATTGGTTTGTTTCAGTATTGCATGATTAGGAAATTTAGGGATCCTGAAGTGTTTTGGATATACAATAGTGCAACTAGGAGTGGTAGTGAACCTATAAGGGTGTAGAATAGGAAGTAAAGTCCTGCGTTTAATCGTTCTGTTTGACTACCCCATCGGGTAATAATAATTAAGGTGGGGATTAGTGTGGCCTCAAATAAAATGTAAAATATAATCAGTTCTGTGGAGGTGAAAGTTATAATTAGAAGTAGTTGAAGGGTAATTAGTATTGTAATATATAATTTTTTTCGGTTTAAGGTCTCTTTTGATAGGTGAAATTGGCTGGCTGTAATTATTAGTGGAAGTAGTCATGTCGTTAGTGCTAATAATGGGGCTGATAGTGAGTCTGAGAAGAATAGGAGTGAGAAGTTTAGGCTGTTGTCGTTAAGCTGGTTGAGATACGTAAGGCTGATAAGGCTAATTAGTAGACTATAAGCCGTGGGGTTAATTCAGATTATGTTGGGTTTGGATAATCATGTTAGTGGAATTAGTATGATTGTTGGTAGGATGATTTTTAGCATTGTAGAAGGTTTAAGTTTTGCACGTAATCATTTCCGTAAGTGTTGGATACTATTACTAGCAGGGATAGGCCTAATGCTGCTTCACAGGCAGCGAACACTAGTAGGATGATGGGAGTTATGCTGGCTAGTGTGAAATGATTATTTAGGATAACTAGTGTAATTATGACGAATAGGGATAATATCATGCCTTCTAAGCATAGAAGAGAAGATATTAGATGGGATCGGTAGATTAGCAGACCCAGAAGAGACATGATGAAGGCTAGAAAGATGTTAATATATACAATAGACATTTGATAATTGTAGTGTTAACTACAATCTAATGAGTCGAAATCATTTATTTTGGTTAAACTAATTATCATATTCGGTTCATTCTAGTCCTTTTTGAGTTCATTCATAAGCTAGGCTTACGGCTAGGAGTAAAATTAATAGTAGCGCTATTGTAAGTATGGTTGGTAGATCGTTTGTTTGTGAGGCTCAAGGTAGGGGGAGGAGAAGTGCAATTTCTAGGTCGAAGAGTAGGAATGTAATGGCAATTAGGAAAAATTTCATGGAGAAGGGCAGGCGGGCCGATCCCATTGGGTCAAATCCGCATTCGTATGGGCTCGTTTTTTCTGCGTATGGATTTAGCTGGGGTAGTCAGAATGCGATTAATACAAGTAACGCAGATAGTGTTGTGTTGACGAGTAAGGTTAATATTATGTTTATTATTTCTTTTCGGGTTATACCGAAACTAACTGATTGGAAGTCAGTTGTACTAATTGATACTAAAGAAATATGATCCTCATCAATAAATAGATACGTACAGGAATAATCACACTACATCTACGAAGTGTCAATATCAGGCAGCGGCTTCAAACCCGAAATGGTGATTAGATGTAAAGTGGAATTTTAGCTGGCGAAGGAAGCAGATGATAAGGAAGGTGGATCCAATAATTACGTGTAGTCCATGAAATCCTGTGGCTATAAAGAAGGTAGAGCCATATACCCCATCTGAGATGGTGAATGTTGTTTCATAATATTCTGAGGCTTGGAGTAAGGTAAAGTATACGCCTAGGGAAATAGTGATGAATAGAGCTTGAAGTATATGTTTTCGGTTGCCTTCTATTAGACTGTGATGGGCTCAAGTAATTGATACTCCGGAGGCTAACAGTACTGATGTGTTGAGTAGTGGGACTTCTAGGGGGTTTAGGGGAATAATACCTGTGGGAGGTCAGCAACCTCCCAGTTCTGGAGTGGGAGCAAGGCTTGAGTGGTAGAAAGCTCAGAAGAAGCCCGCGAAGAAAAATACTTCTGAGATAATGAATAGGACCATCCCGTATCGTAATCCTTTTTGGACAATAGGTGTGTGGTGACCTTGGAATGTGCTTTCTCGAACAATGTCTCGTCATCATTGATATATAGTTAGAATATTTGTGATTATGCCCAGGGTTAATAATGTTGTTGAGTTGAAGTGAAATCATATAGCTAGTCCTGAAGTTATTAGGAGAGCCGATAGAGCCCCTGTGAGTGGTCATGGGCTCGGGTTTACTATGTGGTATGCGTGGGTTTGGTGGGTCATTATGTGTTGTCGTGTAGATATAGGCTTACTAATAGTGTAAATACGTAGGCTTGAATTAGGGCTACAGCAAATTCAAGAATTGTTAGTAGGATAAGGATAATAAAGGTAATAAGAGCAACGGAGGTACTAATATTTATTAAGGCTAGAGTAGCTCCCCCAATTAGGTGGATTAATAGATGACCTGCAGTAATATTGGCTGTAAGCCGTACGGCTAAGGCTATTGGTTGAATGAACAGGCTAATAGTTTCAATGACCACGAGTATTGGGATTAATGGCAGAGGTGTTCCCTGGGGTAGAAAGTGAGCCAAAGATGATTTTGTTTTGTGTCGAAACCCTGTAATTACTGTACCAGCTCACAGGGGAATAGCCATTCCTAAATTTATTGATAGTTGTGTTGTGGGTGTAAATGAATGTGGAAGTAGTCCTAGTAGGTTGGTTGAGCCAATAAATAGAATTAGGGATATTAGTATTAGAGCCCACGTTTGTCCTTTGTGATTGTGAATGGTTAGCATTTGTTTTGATGTTAATTGAACCAACCATTGTTGAAGTGAGACTAGGCGATTATTAATTAGTCGATTTGGTGAGGGGAATATAATGCTTGGGAATATGATAATGAGGATTACAATAGGGAGTCCTATTATTGTTGGGGTAGTAAAAGAGGCGAATAAATTTTCGTTCATTTTTTTTCTCAAGGGGTAGGCTGTTTTAATGGAGTTGAGGATTTAGGCTCTGGATTTGAGGGGTATAGGTGTTTTGATAATTTTAGTTGAAATATAATGAATAGTGTTAGAATTATTGACACAATGGTAATGAATCAAGTTGACGTGTCTAGTTGTGGCATATCATTAAGGGGAGATTAAACTCCCAGTCTTTAACTTAAAAGGTTAATGCTTGTTTAGCTTCTTAATGAGACTATAGTATAGATGTTGATCATTTTTCGAAGTATGTTAGTGGAACTAATTCGAGTACAATAGGCATGAAGCTATGGTTTGAGCCACAGATTTCTGAGCACTGGCCATAGTATAATCCGGGCCGAGTGCCCATAAGGGTTGTTTGATTTAATCGTCCTGGAATAGCGTCAGTTTTTAGACCTAATGATGGCACAGCTCATGAGTGTAATACGTCTTCTGATGAGATTAATATTCGGATAGTTATTTCCATGGGTAAGACCACTCGGTTGTCTACTTCTAATAGTCGTAGTTCTCCGGGTTTTAGCTCTTGAGCGGGTACCATGTAAGAGTCGAAGTTCAGGTCCTCATAATCTGTATACTCGTAGCTTCAATATCACTGGTGTCCTATGGTTTTTACTGTTAAGGAGGGATTATTAATTTCGTCTATTATATATAAGATTCGTAGGGAGGGCAATGCGATAAGAATTAGGATAATAGCAGGTAAGATTGTTCAGATGGTTTCTACTTCTTGGGCGTCTATTGTACTTGTGTGCGTGAGTTTAGTTGTTAATATTAATGAAATGATGTATAGTACTAGAGAGCTAATTAGGAACACAATTATTAATGTGTGATCATGGAAATGTAGAAGTTCTTCTATGATTGGAGATGTGGCGTCTTGAAATCCTAGTTGGAACGGGTATGCCATGAAGATACAAAGGATTTAAACCTATAATTTAACTTTGACAAAGTTATGTAATTTTTTACTAGTATCTCCCTATTGAGAAAGACATAGTGGTTATGATGTTGGCTTGAAACCAATTTTTAGGGGGTTCGATTCCTTCCTTTCTTATTTTGAGACCACATAAGTTGGTTCTTCAAATGTGTGATATGGAGGAGGACACCCGTGTAATCATTCGAGGTTAGTATTGATTATTTCAATCATTGCTACCTCTCGTTTAGATGCAAATGCTTCTCAGACTATAAAGACTATCAATATCACTGCCGTTAGTGAAATAAAAGAGCCTATTGAGGAGATTGCGTTTCAGGTTGTATAAGCATCTGGGTAATCGGAGTAACGTCGAGGTATTCCGGATAGCCCAAGAAAGTGTTGTGGGAAGAATGTTATATTAACACCCACAAACATGATTGTAAAGTGAGCTTTTGCTCAGGTGTCGTCTAGAGTATATCCTGAGAATAATGGAAATCAGTGAACGAAGCCCCCTATGATAGCGAATACAGCTCCCATTGATAGTACATAGTGGAAATGGGCTACTACATAGTATGTGTCGTGGAGTACGATATCTAGTGAAGAGTTGGCCAATACGATGCCTGTTAGTCCGCCCACCGTAAATAGGAAGATGAAGCCTAGGGCTCATAGTATGGCAGGTGATCATTTAATATTACCTCCGTGAAGAGTGGCGAGTCAGCTAAATACTTTTACTCCGGTGGGAATGGCGATAATTATTGTAGCTGATGTGAAATATGCTCGTGTATCGACGTCTATTCCTACTGTAAACATGTGATGAGCTCATACAATAAAGCCTAGGAAGCCAATGGACATTATTGCTCAAACCATTCCTATATAACCAAAAGGTTCTTTTTTACCTGAATAATATGTAACGATGTGAGAGATTATGCCAAAACCTGGTAAAATTAAAATATAAACTTCGGGGTGACCAAAGAATCAGAATAAGTGTTGATACAGGATTGGGTCTCCTCCCCCGGCAGGATCAAAGAATGTGGTATTTAGGTTTCGGTCTGTTAAAAGCATTGTAATGCCAGCCGCTAACACTGGTAGTGATAGGAGTAATAGTACAGCTGTAATTAGTACGGATCAAACGAATAGGGGTGTTTGATATTGAGATATGGCTGGTGGTTTTATGTTAATAATTGTTGTAATAAAGTTAATAGCCCCTAGAATAGAGGAAACACCCGCAAGGTGAAGAGAGAAAATGGTCAGATCTACGGATGCTCCTGCGTGGGCTAAGTTACCGGCTAGGGGTGGATATACAGTTCACCCGGTTCCTGCACCTGCTTCCACTATTGATGATGCTAGGAGAAGTAGAAAGGATGGAGGGAGGAGTCAGAAGCTTATGTTATTTATTCGAGGGAATGCCATATCAGGCGCTCCAATTATTAGTGGCACTAGTCAGTTCCCAAAGCCACCAATTATGATTGGCATGACCATGAAGAAGATTATTACGAATGCATGGGCGGTGACGATTACGTTATAAATTTGGTCGTCTCCGAACAAGGAGCCTGGTTGGCCGAGTTCGGCCCGGATTAGTAGACTGAGGGCGGTTCCTACTATACCAGCTCAGGCCCCAAATAGAAGGTATAAGGTACCAATATCCTTGTGGTTGGTAGAGAACAATCAACGATTTATGAACATAGGTAAAATGGCTGAGTAAGCATTAGACTGTAAATCTAAAGACAGAGGTTTGAGCCCTCTTTTTGCCAAGCTTCGTGGTGAAATATCATATTGAATTGCAAATTCAAAGGAGCAGCTTCGACGCTGCCGGGGCTTCTCCCGCCTTTTTTCCCCTAGACGGCGGGAGAAGTAGATTGAAGCCAGTTGATTAGGGTTTTTAGCTGTTAACTAAAATTTCGTGGGATGGAAGCCCACCAATCTAGTAAGGGCTTAGCTTAATTAAAGCGTTTGATTTGCATTCAATAGATGTGGGATAAGTTCTTGCAGTCCTTAAAGTTGTTTCGCAGGGATTAAATCTGTATGATTTACTTAGGGCTTTGAAGGCTCTTGGTCTAGTTTAACCTAAATCCCTAGTCCAGGATTGATAGTAGTGGTGTAATTGGGAGTAGTATGGTTGAGATTACAGTTAGTGGGGGTAGAAAGATTATTTTTTTTGTGTTGTCAAATTTTCATTTTATTATCATGTTGCTTGTTGAGGGGAATATGGTGAGTGTTGTGGTATATGTGAGTCGTATGTAGAAGTATAAGTTTAATAATGCTGTGATTGCTAGTAGGGTTGGTATAATGATTATTTCATTTTTAGTGAGTTCTTGGATGATTATTCATTTTGGGATAAATCCTGATAATGGAGGAAGTCCTCCTAGAGAGAGTATTAGTGTTAGGATCAGTGAGGTGATTAGGGGTGTTTTATTTCAGGTTTGTGACAGTGAGAGGGTTGTTGTGGAGGAGTTATATATAAACAGTATGAAGGTGGTGGATGTTATGATAATGTAGATTGTTAGGTTCAGAATTATTATTGTAGGATTATATAGTGTAATAGCTGCTATTCATCCTATATGGGCGATTGAGGAGTATGCTAGGATTTTCCGTAGTTGTGTTTGATTTAATCCTCCCCATCCTCCGATTAGGACGGATGCGATGGCTATTGGCAGTAGTAAGTTTGGGTTAATGGTTGGTGAGATTTGGTAGAGGATTGATAGAGGTGCAATTTTTTGTCACGTTAATAAAATTAATCCTGAGGATATATGGATTCCTTGGGTAACTTCTGGTACTCAAAAGTGGAACGGAGCTAGTCCTAGTTTTATGGCTAGAGCAATGGTTACTATGGCTGATGTTGTGGGGCATAGAGTTTTTGATATGGTTCATTGTCCAGAGTATAAGAGGTCAATGGCAACTCCCATTATTAGGATTATGGATGCGGTTGCTTGTGTTAGAAAATATTTTGTGGACGCCTCAATGGCTCGGGGGTTTGATTTTTTCATGAGAATTGGAATGATGGCTAATATGTTTATTTCGAAGCCGATTCAGACTGTTAGTCAGTGGGAGCTTGTTAGTACAATTATAGTTCCTGAGACTACGGTTAGTATGATGATGAGAAGGATTAGGGGTTTGATTAGTACGGGAAGGGTATAAACCAACATTTTCGGGGTATGGGCCCGATAGCTTATTTAGCTGACCTTACTTTAGAATGTGGTGTAATATGGTAGCACGAAGATTTTTGAGTTCTTAGGATTAGGTTCGAGTCCTATAATTCTAGAAATAAGAGGGTTTAAACCTCTATTCTTTACTCTATCAAAGTAACTCTTTTGTCAGACATATTTCTTATGTTAGAGGTGGGATGCTAGCTGTTGTAATGGGTAGTGATACATGTCACATGCATAGAGCTAGAGTGAGTGGTAGGAAATTTTTTCATAATAGGTGTATTAGCTGATCATATCGGAATCGTGGGTAGGATGCTCGGATTCATAAAAATATAATTGTTAAGATTAAGGTTTTGATTGTGAAATTTACGGTATAGAGTTCTGGTATGTAGGGGTTGTGGGATGCTCCGAAGAATAGGATTGTTGTCAGGCTGTTTATTATGATGATGTTGGCATATTCTGCTATAAAGAATAGAGCGAATGGGCCTGCTGCATATTCTACGTTAAATCCGGATACTAGTTCTGATTCTCCTTCTGTTAGGTCAAATGGGGCTCGGTTGGTTTCTGCTAATGTTGAAATAAATCATATTATAGCTAGTGGTCATGTTGGGAAAATAAGTCATATATGTTCTTGAGTGATAATTAGAGTAGCTAGTGTGAATGAGCCGTTTATTAGTAGTACGGATAGGAGGATGATAGCTAGTGTAACTTCATATGAAATGGTTTGAGCTACGGCTCGTAGGGCTCCGATTAGGGCGTATTTTGAGTTGGAAGCTCATCCTGATCATAGGATTGAGTATACAGCGAGGCTGGATATGGCTAGTATAAATAGGATTCCTAGGTTTATGTTAATAAGTGGGTGAGGTATTGGTAGGGGAACTCATATGATTAGGGCTAGTGTGAGGGCTAGGATAGGGGCTATAATGAATATGGATACGGAGGATGTTAGGGGTCGGAGGGGTTCTTTGGTGAAGAGTTTTAAGGCGTCTGCAATAGGTTGGAGTAGGCCGTAGGGTCCTACGATGTTTGGTCCTTTGCGGAGTTGCATATATCCTAGTACTTTGCGTTCGACTAGTGTTAAGAAGGCTACGGCGAGGAGGATTGGGATGCTTAGTGATAAAATATTAAGTATAAACATGTTGTTAGGGAGAGGAATTGAACCTCTGATAGTAAAGGTTTAAGTTTTATGCAATTACCGGGCTCTGCCACCCTAACAAGCCCAGGCTCTCTGGGCTAGATATATAGTGGGCAAGTTGTTTAGATTGAGATTATATCATCTATTGTACTAAAGGCGCTTTTGCAAAGTGGGCCTTATTTCTCTTATCCTTTCGTACTGGGAGAAATTGTTTAATAGATAGAAACCGACCTGGATTGCTCCGGTCTGAACTCAGATCACGTAGGACTTTAATCGTTGAACAAACGAACCTTTGATAGCTGCTGCACCATCGGGATGTCCTGATCCAACATCGAGGTCGTAAACCCTATTGTCGATATGGACTCTAAAATAGGATTGCGCTGTTATCCCTAGGGTAACTTGTTCCGTTGATCAAATGTTTTGGATCAATAAGTGATGCATTACTTTTGACTGGTAGGTCTAGATTTAGAATCACTCGGAGGTTATTTTATTCTCCGAGGTCACCCCAACCTAAATTGCTGACTCATACGGAGGGTTATTGTTCCTGTTGGTTGAATTTTCGTCTCTTTGGGTCAGTTAATTGAAGCTCCATAGGGTCTTCTCGTCTTATTGTTTTATTCCCGCCTCTTCACGGGAAGGTCAATTTCACGGATTGGAAGTAAGAGACAGTTAAACCCTCGTGTGGCCATTCATACAAGTCCCTATTTAAGGAACAAATGATTATGCTACCTTTGCACGGTCAGGATACCGCGGCCGTTTAACTAGTGTCACTGGGCAGGCAGTGCCTCTAATACTAGGAATGCTAGAGGTGATGTTTTTGGTAAACAGGCGGGGTTTGTGTTTGCCGAGTTCCTTTTACTTCTTTTAATCTTTCCCTAATTGCACACCTGTGTTGGGTTAACAGTTGGATTGATATTTGGTTTATGCTTGGGCTGTTCTTATCTTGCCGTTAACTATCAGTGGGTATCCGTTCTGATATAGGCTTGTGCAGGGAGAATTATTTCTTGTTACTCATATTAGCATTATTGCTTCTATTGCTAAATAGATTGGCCCAGTATTAAGTTGGGAGTTGGTTGTATATTTTTGGCATTAAGTGTGTGTTTTGTTGTTGAGCTTGAACGCTTTCTCAATTGGTGGCTGCTTTTAGGCCAACTATGGTTGATGTTAATGCTTACTCTCTAATTAAGGTTGTATCCTAGTTCTAAAAAGCTGTACCTTTTTAGACTATATTTTAAGCTTACATTTGAATTCTAGGGTTTTTAGGTAAGTTTAAAGTTGAACTAAAATTCTTTTTCTGGGCAACCAGCTATCACCAGGCTCGTTAGGCTTTTCACCTCTACCTATAAATCTTCTCACTATTTTGCAACATAGACGAGTTCATCCTGTATAGATTGTTCATAGGTAGCTCGTCTGGTTTCGGGGGGTCTAGCTTAAGTTCTCTTTGTTAGATTATGTCTAGCTAATCCATTATGCAAAAGGTACAAGGAATAATCTTTGCTGTGCGGTGCTTTGGGTTTTTCTTTCATCTTTCCCTTGCGGTACTATCTCTATAGCGCCAAGTTAAATTTCTATCTCCTATACTTTTATGAGTTAACTAAATGTTTTAATTTATGTGGTTGTGTTAGTTGAGTTTGTTGTTGTTTGGGCTAGGTTTGGCTCAAGATGGTCAGTTTAATATGAAATCTTCTGGGTGTAGGCCAGATGCTTTGTTTAAGCTACATCTTGTCTGATCCAAGCACACTTTCCAGTATGCTTACCTTGTTACGACTTATCTCCTCTTGTATTGAGTGTTGTTTTAATATATTGTGGTTGAGTTTGTGTACTTGAGGAGGGTGACGGGCGGTGTGTGCGTGCTTCATGGCCCGATTCAGCTGAGCGCTCTATTCTCGGCTTACTGCTAAATCCTCCTTTAGTTTTTGGTTTCATAAAAACTTTCGTGGAGTGTTCTTGTGTAGAAAATGTAGCCCATTGCTTTCCACCTCATGGGTTACACCTTGACCTAACTTTTTTATGTTAAGATACTTTTGCTTACTGTCATTCCTTTTAAGGGTTTGCTGAAGATGGCGGTATATAAACTGTATTAGCAAGAGGTGGTGAGGTTTATCGGGGTTTATCGATTACAGAACAGGCTCCTCTAGAGGGATGTGAAGCACCGCCAAGTCCTTTGAGTTTTAAGCTGTTGCTAGTAGTTCTCTGGCGGATAGATTTGTTAGGTTAACTATCTAGGTTTAGGGCTAAGCATAGTGGGGTATCTAATCCCAGTTTGGGTCTTAGCTGTCGTGCGATTGAGATATTAAAGTTACTTTCGTGTTGTATTTTCATGTTAACTGTGGCTTTTTACAGCTTAGTCAAGGTTTAACTTTAGTGTAAGGATGTCTCTGGAACACGCTTTACGCCGTGTATCTATTAGTCCGGGTTAATCGTATGGCCGCGGTGGCTGGCACGAAATTTACCAACCCTAGTTTAATATGGCTTAGTCGAACTTTCATTCATGGCTTAATTCTTGTCACTGCTGTAACCCGTGGGGGTGTGGCTAAGCAAGGCGTTGTGAGCTACATTTTGTGTGCTTGATACCTGCTCCTTTAGGTCGATTATGATTTAGAGGGCATTTTCACCGGGGCGCGGAGGCTTGCATGTGTAATTCTATTAATAACTAATGGAAGGGCTAGGACCAAACCCTTGTGTTTATGGAATCTGGCGATTCATCTAGGCATTTTCAGTGCCTTGCTTTTAATATTTAAGCTACATTAAC